TTCTATCTGGTGTGATGAAACGAACAGAAAAGAAAGATAAAGAATAATAGGAAAAAAGATAGAATTATATAACCGTACGGGCATCATCTTTTGTGCATTGCATACGGCTCTAGAATCAAATTGACTCTTTTACCCTCCATTGAAGATTGAAGAAAGATAAAAAGATAATTTATCAGCCCCAGATGGGTAAATGATCAAATTGCCACCCTTCCTTTCGTAGGAGTTCAAAAATGCTATAAAAAATACTATGATGGCTCCGTTGCTTTCTATTTTAAAATGGATTATTTGTTATATCTTTGATTGAGCAATCCCAAAGTTTCTTTTTTTTATCCAAAAAATCTTTTTCGCGCTCTTTTTTATAACAAAAATATTGTTTAAGAGCCCTTCGGTGTGAAAACAAAAAAGTTTGTGACGCTGGATTCGACTTCCGATAGATAATTGAAAATCGGAAATCCCTGTTATCTCATACTACTCTCTCGATACATAATCGAATCTTTTGGAACAAAGACAATACAAAAAATTTTTCATATCGAATTCGAAGTGCCATGCTATTATTACTTTATTATTACTTAATATTCATATGGCGAAGGCATAGTTCTCTTTGTTTTCTCAAATAAAAAACCTCATTGGCGCCAAGCGTGAGGGAATGCTAGACGTTTGGTAAGTTCTCCCGCAGCTAGGAGAAAGGATCCCATTGACGCAGCTAAGCCCATGCATACTGTATGGACTTCTGGTCGCACAAATTGCATAGTATCATAAATCGCTAATCCGGCTATTACCCATCCGCCAGGAGAGTTTATAAACAAATACAGATCCTTAGTATCATCTTCGATACTGAGATATACCATAAGACCAATAAGTTGATTCGAGATCTCGCTATTAACGTCTTGGCCTAAAAAGAGTAATCTTTCTCGATAAAGTCGGTTGATTAGGGTAAAATTGCATCCCTTAAGAACCGTACGTGCACCTTTTGATGCATACGGTTCAAAGAAGATTGCGAAAAAAAAAGAATCAATGTCTAGATTCCAGTCCTGTTTATTTTTGCCTATTCTTTTTTTTTGATAGCAGGTTTTTTTTAACTTCTAACGAAAGGACTTTTTTTTCTTCCTTAGAATAGAAAAAAGTCACTAAATTAATCGAATTAACTTCTCATTGATGTATTATTTCATCAAGATTCAATCCAAACCACGATGGTATTTTCTTGTTCATGAATAGGTCTCTTTCATCTTTTTAGGTTTCTGCTCTACTCCGGGTAAAGATCTGCCCGATATTGATTTGCACATATAGGACAAATCTTCTGATCACCATTTCTTTTTTATGACTTTTTTCAATTAATTTTAAATCTTTCACCAAGTATTTAGTTTGAGATTCCCTCGTTTCCCAATATAGGATATCTTTACAAATAACAAAGAGGAATCCTTTTTCATACGCGCAATAATCGTAGATATATTACCAATTGGGTTTTTTATAAACAGAGCCTGGATTTTTCATTTTTTTAGTCCAACCAAAGCCAACCATAAATTATTTTAATTGATAATAGTACTATGAATCCCCCCAAACAATGGATCTAATTGCATGCACTTCACGCTCCAATTTTTTGATGATTCCATTTTTATTTCTTGGGCGAAACAGAGGATATCTCGATCGGGGAAGAGAACGGGGAAATCCCATATGACCCCATATTTCTGACAAGTCGCACTATACGTCAACCCAAGATGCATCTTCCTCTCCAGGAATTCGGAAAGGTACTTTTGGAACACCAATAGGCATGGATTAAAAGAAAAAAGAACTAAATACTCTATTTCACTTTGATATGAAAACGTAACAATAGGGTTTTATTGTCTTTATAATATTGGCTTTATCATAATTAATTTTATCCATAGATTAGAAAAATTCAAAAATAAAGACAAAATAAATAAAGGAATTTTTTTACGAATAAGTTCTTTTGAAGATAAATTAAGGATGGACGCGTTTAATCATTGAAAATGGTATCAACCCCCCGTTGCGTATTGGTACTTATCGAGTATAGAATAAACTTGCTTCTCTTTGTTCCTACGAACAGAATTGTTCAATTATTATGAACAGAATAGAATAAATATTAACCTAACGCTTCCCTTGTTAGGAAATAATCCCTTGAACAAGGGAGGTCCATAGGATAGTCATAGTATAGTCTTTTACAATGCAATAAAGTTACGCATGTCCGTTTTTCTTTGCGAAAGGGGTATTTTCCATGGGTTTGCCTTGGTATCGTGTTCATACCGTTGTATTGAATGATCCCGGCCGGTTGCTTTCCGTTCATATAATGCATACAGCTCTGGTTGCTGGTTGGGCGGGCTCGATGGCTCTGTATGAATTAGCAGTTTTTGATCCTTCTGACCCTGTTCTTGATCCAATGTGGAGACAGGGTATGTTCGTTATACCCTTCATGACTCGTTTAGGAATAACCAACTCATGGGGAGGTTGGAGTATCACAGGAGGGACTGTAACGAATCCGGGGATT